TTACTGATAACCAACGGAATACTGATACTTATAGTAATACCCAAGAAACTAATAATACTGATCAAACAGACCAAGTGGCTTTGATACATTATTCACAACAATCAAATTTTCGTCGAGACATAATCAAAGGCTCTGTGCGTGCTCAAAGACGTAAAATAGTTACTTGGAAATTCTTTGAGGCAGATGCGCATTCCCCCCTCTTTTTGGACCGAATCGAAAAATCCCCCATTTTTTCTTTTGATATTTCCGAACGTATAAACCTAATTTTGAGAAATTTTATGTGGACAAACACAGAACTCAAAATTTCGGATTATAAAGAGAAAACCACAGAAGAAAGTGAGAAAAAAAAGGAAGAGGATAAAAAAGAGGAAGCCAAAAGAAAGGAGAAAGTACGTATAGAAATAGCGGAAGCCTGGGATAGTATTTTACTTGCTCAAGTACTAAGAGGTTTTTTGTTAGTAACCCAATCTATTCTTAGAAAATATATTATATTGCCTTCATTGATAATAGTTAAAAATATCGCCCGTATGCTATTGTTTCAATTTCCCGAATGGTCCGAGGATTTTAAAGATTGGAATCGAGAAATGTATGTTAAATGCACCTATAATGGCGTTCAATTATCAGAAAAAGAATTTCCAAAAAACTGGTTAACAGACGGTATTCAGATTAAGATCCTATTTCCTTTTCGTCTGAAACCTTGGCACACATCTAACCCACGAACCCCTTATAATGATCCAATGAAAAAGAAAGATTCCAAAAATGATTTTTGTTTTTTAACAATTTTTGGAATGGAAGCTGAATTCCCTTTTGATTCTCCCAGAAAACAACTTTCATTTTTTGAACCCATTTTTAAAGAACTCAAAAGAAAAATTAGAAAATTGAAAAAGAAATGCTTTCTAATTCTAAGAATTTTAAAAGAAAAAACAAAATTGTTTGTAAATGTTTTAAAAGAAACAAAAAAATGGGTCATTAAAAAGATTCTTTTTTTAAAAGAAATAAAAAAAGAACTCTCACAAATAAATCCAATTCTATTATTTGGATTGAGAAAAAGAAAAGTATATGAATTGAGTAAAACTAAAAAGGATTCTATAACCAATAATCTGATGATTGATGAATTGTCCATTGAAACTATACCATCATCCATTGAAACTATACCTCGGAATTGGACAAATTATTCATTGACAGAAAAAAAAATGCGGGATCTAACTGATAGAACAAGCACAATCATAAACCAAATAGAAAAAATGACAAATAAAAAAAAGGGCGGATTTCGAATTCCGGATCGAAATATTCGTTCTATCAAAATAAGTGATGATGATAAAGGGTTGGAATCACAAAAAAATATTTTGCAGATATTAAAAAGAAAAAATGCTCGACTAATACGCAAATTACATTATTTTATGAAATTTTTCATTGAAAGGATATACATAGATATCTTTCTGTGGATCATTAATATTCCTAGGATCAATACACAACCATTTCTTGAATCAATAAAAAAAATTATTAATAAATACATTACCAATAATGAAACAAATCAAGAAAAAATGGATAAAACAAATCAAAGTTTAATTCACTTTATTTCGACTATAAAAAAGGCACTTTATAATACTAATATTAGTAATAAGAATTCAAATACTTTTTGTGACTTATCCCACTTTTCACAAGCCTATGTATTTTACAAACTCTCACAAACCCAATTTATTAATTTTGATTTTTATAAGTTAAAACCTGTCTTTCAATATAATGGAGCAGCCCCTTTTATTAAGACTGAAATAAAGGATTATTTTGTTGGAACACAAGAACTTTTTCATTCTCAATTAAGACATAAGAATCGTCAGAATTCTGGAATAAATCAATGGACAAATTGGTTAAGGAATCATTATCAATATGATATATCTCAGATTAGATGGTCTAGACTAGTACCACAAAAATGGCGAAATCAATTCAATCAACACTGTATGAATCAAAATAAGGATTTATGCAACTCATCTAAAAAAACAAAATTTATTCACTACGAAAAACAAAATAATTTGGAAACGGCTTCATTACTAAATGAAAAAGAGAATTTTAAAAAACAATATAGATATGATCGGTTAGCATATAAATCTATTAATTCTGAAGATACGAAGTACTCTTCAATTTATGAATCGTCATTACACGTAAAAAATAACCAAGAAGTTTTTTCGAATTCCAACACAAATAAACGAAAATCTTTTTATATGATGGAAGGTATTCCTATTATCCCTAGCAATAAGGATCTAGTACAAGATGATATTAGAGATATGGAGAAAAATCTGGATAGAAAATATTTTGATTGGAGAATTCTCGATTTTTGTCTTAGAACGAAAATCGATATCGAGGCTTGGATCAACATTGATACTGACCCAAACAGTAATAAAAAATCTACTAAGGCTAATAATTATCAAATAATTGATCAAATCAAAAAGAAAAACCTTTTTTATCTCACAATTCATCAAGATCAAGAAATCAACTTATCCAATCAAAAAAGTTTTTTTGATTGGATGGGAATGAATGAAGAAATACTAAACCGTCCCATATCAAATCTTGAACGTTGGTTCTTCCCAGAATTTTTAATATTTTATAATTTGTATAAAACAAAACCGTGGGTTATACCAATAAAATTACTTCTTTTAGATTCTAATATAAATGAAAACGCTACTGATATTGAAAACAAAAGCATCGCTGGAAATAAAAAAAAAGATCCTTTTATATCAATATCCTCCAATGAAAAAAAATCTCTTGAATTAAAAAAACGAAATAAAGGGCAAAAAGAATCCGTGGACCAAGCAAACCTTGAATCTGCTCTTTCAAACCAAGAAAAAGATGTTGAAGAAGATTATACGGGCTCGGACATGAAAAAACATAAAAATAAAAAGCAACACAAGAACAATACAAAAGCGGAGTTTGATTTCTTACTAAAAAGGTATTTTCTTTTTCAATTGCGATGGGATGATATTTTAAATAAAAAAATAATTAATAACATCAAAGTATATTGTCTCCTGCTTAGACTGATAAATCCACGAGAAATAACTATATCCTCTATTCAAAGGGGAGAAATGAGTCTTGATATTCTGATGATTCAGAAAAATTTAACTCTTACAGAATTGATCAAAAGAGGAATTTTGATTATTGAACCAATTCGTCTATCTATAAAAAATGATGGGCAATTTATTATGTCTCAAACCATTGGTATTTCGTTGGTTCATCAAAGTAAACACAAAATTAATCAAAAATACCGAGAAAAAACTCATGTTGATAAGAATTCTGATGAAGTCATTACCAAATATAAAAAGATGACTGGAAATAGGGATAAAAATCATTATGATTTGTTTGTTCCTGAAAATCTTTTATCACCTAGACTTCGGAGAGAATTTCGAATTCTAATTTGTTTCAATTCTAGGAATAGAAATGATATGCATAAAAATTCAGCATTGGGGAATGGGAATAAGGTGAACAGTCAGGTTTTGGATAAAAGCAAAGGATATCAAAAGAAACTTATTAAATTAAAGTTATTTCTGTGGCCCAATTATCGATTAGAAGATTTAGCTTGTATGAATCGGTATTGGTTTGATAGCAATAACGGCAGTCGTTTCGGTATGGTAAGGATACATATGTATCCGCGATTGAAAATTCATTACTAGTATATTTTTGCTACCTTTCCCATATCGTAGCGGGTCTATGACGACAAAGAGGTGCACACATTCATTGTCTTACATTCCATTCTGATACATGATACTAATTCAATGACATATCAATTCGATCTCGAAATGAATCAATAAAATCTTCTGATTTTAGGACTAAGTTTTTATCTTTTTGGAGTACGGAAAACAACCATACTTTTGTATACCTTTTCAAATCGAATTTTTAAATGAAAATCGGATTGATTTCATTTGATTTAATAAAATTCGAAATTAGAACAAAATTAAGATTATTGTCTATACCAAACTAAAACAAGTGACATTATTATTACTGATCAATAAAGATATCTATCAATAAAAATATCTTAAAAAAAGAAGGGGGTTTCATTTTATGGTAAAAAATTCATTCATCTCAGTTATTTCACAAGAAGAAAAAGAAGAAAACAGGGGTTCTGTTGAATTTCAAATATTTAGTTTCACCAATAGGATACGAAGACTTACTTCACATTTACAATTACACAAAAAAGACTATTTATCTCAGAGAGGTCTACGTAAAATTCTGGGAAAACGCCAACGACTGCTATCTTATTTGTCAAAGAAAAATAGAATAGGTTATAAAGAATTAATTAATCGGTTGGATATTCGGGAATCAAAAACTCGTTAATTTGAAGAAGCATTTTGAATTATTTGATTTATTAGATCTTGAATTTGAATGAACTTTTTTTCGTTTTCAACAATTCATGAAAGAATGAATTAAGGAAAAACTTATGAATATACCAGCTCCAAGAAAAGACCTCATGGTAGTCAATATGGGTCCCCACCATCCATCAATGCATGGTGTTCTTCGACTTATCATTACTCTAGATGGTGAAGATGTTATTGACTGTGAACCAATATTGGGTTATTTACACCGAGGGATGGAAAAAATTGCGGAAAACCGAACAATTATACAATATTTGCCTTATGTAACACGTTGGGATTATTTAGCTACTATGTTCACAGAAGCAATAACGGTAAATGGACCGGAACAGCTGGGAAATATTCAAGTACCTAAAAGAGCCAGCTATATCAGAATAATTATGTTGGAGTTGAGTCGTATAGCTTCTCATCTGTTATGGCTCGGTCCTTTTATGGCGGATATTGGTGCACAGACTCCCTTTTTCTATATTTTCAGAGAAAGAGAATTAGTATATGATCTATTCGAAGCTGCCACCGGTATGAGAATGATGCATAATTATTTTCGGATCGGAGGGGTAGCGGCTGATCTCCCTCATGGCTGGATAGATAAATGTTTGGATTTCTGCGATTATTTTTTAATAAGGGTTGCTGAATATCAACAACTTATTACACGCAATCCTATTTTTTTAGAACGAGTCGAGGGGGTAGGCATTATTGGTCGAGAGGAAGTAATAAATTGGGGTTTATCGGGACCAATGCTGCGAGCGTCCGGAATACAATGGGATCTTCGTAAAGTTGATCAGTATGAGTGTTATGACGAATTTGATTGGGAAGTACAGTGGCAAAAAGAAGGGGATTCGTTGGCTCGTTATCTAGTCCGAATTGGTGAAATGATGGAATCCATAAAAATTATTCAACAGGCTCTCGAAGGAATTCCGGGGGGGCCATATGAGAATTTAGAAACCCGATACTTTGATAGAGAAAGGAATCCAGAATGGAATGATTTTGAATATCGCTTTATTAGTAAAAAACCTTCTCCTACATTTGAATTGCCGAAACAAGAACTTTATGTGAGAGTGGAAGCTCCAAAAGGGGAGTTGGGGGTTTTTCTGATAGGGGATCGGAGTGGTTTTCCTTGGAGATGGAAAATTCGACCGCCGGGTTTTATCAATTTGCAAATTCTTCCTCAGTTAGTTAAAAGAATGAAATTGGCTGATATTATGACAATACTAGGTAGTATAGATATCATTATGGGAGAAGTTGATCGTTGAAATGATAATTGATACACCAGAAGTACAAGATATCGATTCTTTTTCTAGATTGGAATTTTTAAAAGGGGTCTATGGAATTATATGGTTACTTATTCCTATTTTGACTCTTGTATTGGGAATCACAATAGGCGTACTGGTAATTGTATGGTTAGAAAGAGAAATATCCGCGGGAATACAACAACGTATTGGACCTGAATACGCCGGTCCTTTGGGAGTTCTTCAAGCTCTAGCAGATGGGACAAAACTTCTTTTCAAAGAAAATCTTTTTCCATCTAGAGGGGATACTCGTTTATTCAGTATCGGTCCATCCATAGCAGTGATATCAATTTTAGTAAGCTATTTAGTAGTTCCGTTTGGTTATCGCCTTGTTTTAGCGGATCTCAATATTGGTGTTTTTTTATGGATTGCTATTTCAAGTATTGCTCCCATTGGACTTCTTATGTCAGGATACGGGTCAAATAATAAATATTCCTTTTTAGGTGGTCTACGAGCTGCTGCTCAATCGATTAGTTATGAAATACCATTAACTTTATGTGTGTTATCAATATCTCTACGTGCGATTCGTTGATATATAGACATAAACTTTTCTCTATTCTTCCTTTCTAGGAAAGCGGTGGAATGAATTGAGTAAAGTTAGATATCTTCATTTTTTTTATTCATTATTCGGATTGAAGAATTAAATCAAATAGTTATATGAGTGAAAGAAAACAGCTTATATTATATATAATATATAAATTAGATAATTTAGAATATATAAATTCGCAGTAAAAATATTGAGTCTCATTTTTCATGTATAAGAGTTAAAGAGTTAAGCGGAAATAAACATAAACATAAGAAACCGTTTACCCCAAGATTGGTTAATTAGTCATCCTGACTTGAAGCGGGCTCAAAAGATCCACCGTATTGAGTTTTCACTATCATTTGTATGTATTAAGATACATGTATTATCATAACGGGGGGTTGAACAAAAACGAGTGGATGGTTAGAAACACCAAGATATGTAACGGATTTGTAATGGAAATGGAAATTCTGTAAATTATCCAAAAGGACATTTTTACATAATATACAAACAAAGAATACTAATTGGGGCTTAAGGTTGGTAGAAATTATTAGGCAGTACTCCCCAAGGCACGATTCCAATCCAGAGTATGCTCCTATCCACCGATTAAATACATAACTATTGGGAACGAAAAAATCCTTTATTTTGTAAGCCCTCTTTTTTTCAGAAATAGAAAGAAGAATAGGAATGAAAAAAAAAAGAGAAAGAAACCCAATTCCAATAAAAAAATATCTTTTTTATCCTTTTCCATATCCATATTCATATATAGAATATGTATCATAATTCATGAATTAATATGGAATTCTTTTTCATAAGTAAAAACGACGGGCTAGTTATATTTCTACAAGAAGTATTTTATTGAAGAATTAAGTTATTACTCAACAAAGAAGAATTGAAATTATTAAAGAAGGGGTGAGATCAATTCAGAAGTACTTTGTTTTTTTTTTTTTTTTATTATTAATTTATTTAATTATTAAAATAAGAATTATATAAAACTAATAATTATAACAGACAGAATTCTATTGGTCTAATTTTGGACCGTCCAATAAAGTTTGACCTTATCCATCCTACAAACATATCAAGATAAAATAATACTTACCCGGTCCTTAGATTTATTTATGGCCTTCAAGGAGCCGTATGAGGTGAAAATCTCATGTACGGTTCTGTAATAGCGATGGTAACAGTGATGGTATCACCGACTATGATTATCTAACAGTTCAAGTACAATTGATATAGTTGAGGCGCAATCAAAATATGGTTTTTGGGGGTGGAATTTGTGGCGTCAGCCTATAGGGTTTATCATTTTTCTCATCTCTTCCCTAGCAGAATGTGAGAGATTACCTTTTGATTTACCAGAAGCAGAAGAAGAATTAGTAGCAGGTTATCAAACCGAATACTCGGGTATCAAATTTGGTTTATTTTATGTTGCTTCCTATCTAAACCTATTAGTTTCTTCATTATTTGTAACGGTTCTTTACTTGGGAGGTTGGAATATCTCTATTCCAGACATATATGTTTCTGAGTTTTTTGAAATAAATAAACTGGGTGGAGTCTTTGGAGCGACAATTGGTATCTTTATTACATTAACTAAAACTTATTTGTTCTTGTTCATTCCTATCACAACAAGATGGACTTTGCCGAGGCTAAGAATGGACCAACTATTAAATCTTGGATGGAAATTTCTTTTACCGATCTCTCTCGGTAATCTATTATTAACAACTTCTTCCCAACTCTTTTCGCTATAAAGGAATATTCTATATTCACAATTTGTCTCAAACAAGAGAAATAAACAAACATAAAATAATTCATATATATATATTCACGATATGTTTTCTATGGTAACTGGGTTCATGAATTATGGTCAACAAACAATACGGGCTGCAAGGTACATTGGTCAAAGTTTCATGATTACTTTATCTCACGCAAATCGTTTACCCGTAACTATTCAATATCCTTATGAAAAATTAATAACCGCGGAGCGTTTCCGTGGTCGAATTCATTTTGAATTTGATAAATGTATTGCTTGTGAAGTATGTGTTCGTGTATGTCCTATAGATCTACCCGTTGTTGATTGGAAATTGGAAACGGATATTCGAAAGAAACGATTACTTAATTACAGTATTGATTTCGGAATCTGTATATTTTGTGGTAATTGTGTTGAGTATTGTCCAACAAATTGTTTATCAATGACTGAAGAATATGAACTTTCTACTTATGATCGTCACGAATTAAATTATAATCAAATTGCTTTGGGTCGTTTACCGATGTCAGTAATTGACGATTATACAATTCGAACAATTTTTAATTCGCCTCAAAATAAGTAAATCTCGTGATTAAAGAATAATTTCCAATTACTTTAACAATACTAAGGTTGGTTTTTGATCTAATTTAAAGAAATAAGGGTTCTTTCGTTTTGTTTGGTCAATAACTACAAATTCCAACTATTGATTGGTTGATAAGAATCGAGCCTTAATTTGGATTGAAAATCTATTAATTAATATATCTGTATATATTTCGAAATAAAAAATTATAAAAAATTTCGGATTAGAACTATTCCTTCAGATAAAGAATAAAATGAGCCCAATAATTGTACCTACATTTAGTCATATCTCTTAGGATTTAATTAGGAATTTCTCAAAAAAAAAATTTTTCTGGTCGGGTCTCAATAAGGTCATGAAAAACATTTAGATTTATTTATCTCTTATTTTACATATAATGGATTTGCCTGGACCAATACATGATTTTCTTTTAGTCTTTCTGGGATCGGGTCTTATACTAGGAGGTATAGGTGTGGTATTATTTACCAACCCCATTTATTCTGCCTTTTCATTGGGGATGGTTCTTGTTTGTATATCCTTATTCTATATTCTATTAAACTCCTATTTTGTAGCTGCTGCACAACTTCTTATTTACGTGGGAGCTATAAATGTTTTAATTGTATTTGCTGTGATGTTCATGAATGGTTCAGAGTATTACAAAGATTTTAATCTTTGGACTGTTGGGGATGGGATTACTTTGCCTGTTTGTACAAGTATTTTTGTTTTACTAATGATTACTATTACGGATACGTCATGGTACGGGATTATTTGGACTACAAGATCAAACCAGATTATAGAGCAAGATTTGATAAGTAATAGTCAACAAATTGGAATTCATTTATCAACAGATTTTTTTCTTCCATTTGAATTCATTTCGATAATTCTTTTAGTCGCTTTGATAGGCGCAATTGCCGTAGCGCGCCAGTAATAAATCTCTAGAATTAGCAACAGTAATCAAAATTCAACTCTGTTCTGTGTTATTACATTTTTTTATCTTCCATTTTTAAATTGGTTATGTCTAAAACTCAAAATAAAAATTCTTTTATTTAATCTATTACTAATACAATATATTCCTTTGTTCCGGACTTTATATTCTAGTCAATTGAATCTGTTGAATTGTTGTTCAGTTCATATTGAAATGAATCAAAATTGATAAGGAGTTAGTCAATGATGCTCGAGCATGTACTTGTTTTGAGTGCCTACTTATTTTCTATCGGTATCTATGGATTGATCACGAGCCGAAATATGGTTAGAGCCCTTATGTGTCTTGAACTTATACTGAATGCGGTTAATATAAATTTCGTAACATTTTCTGATTTTTTTGATAGCCGGCAATTAAAAGGAAATATTTTCTCCATTTTTGTTATAGCTATTGCCGCCGCTGAAGCAGCTATTGGACCGGCTATTGTTTCGTCAATTTATCGTAACAGAAAATCAACTCGTATCAATCAATCGAATTTGTTGAATAAGTAGTATTAATCATAGAAATTAGAATATTCATAAATTCAAATTAACATGCCCATACATTAAATCTAATCCACATTTTCGAAAATGTAAGAAATCAAAGTATCTTGGCTCTATCGCGCGAGTCGATCCAGAAGTAGATTGCTTCAAAATTTCTGGTAAATTATTGATTCATCTGGTGTTTAAATATATGATTCATTTACAAATTTACTAGATCGAAAATTTCTGACGTTCAAAAATTTATAGATCCAATGTCACACTCAGTAAAGATTTATGATACGTGTATAGGGTGTACTCAATGTGTGCGAGCCTGCCCAACCGATGTATTAGAAATGATACCTTGGGACGGATGTAAAGCTAAGCAAATCGCTTCTGCTCCAAGAACAGAGGACTGTGTCGGTTGTAAGAGATGTGAATCCGCCTGTCCAACGGATTTCTTGAGTGTTCGCGTTTATTTATGGCATGAAACAACTCGAAGTATGGGTCTAGCTTATTAATACGTTCCAGAAAACCCTACTCGAATACATTTGATTTTTTTACCTTTACCGACAAAAACCCGCGCTCAAAATATATTTATTTCGAGCACGGGTTTTTCTGGTCCAAGTTTATTTTGTTTTTACTATGAATAATTTTCCTTGGTTAACACTAGTTGTAGTTTTGCCAATAACCGCGGGTTCCTTAATTTTCTTTCTTCCTCATAGAGGAAATAAGGTAATAAGATGGTATACTATATCTATATGCATAACGGAACTCCTTCTAACAACCTATGCATTCGGGTATCATTTCCAATTGGATGATCCGTTAATGCAACTAACGGAGAATTATCAATGGATCAATTTTTTTGATTTTTACTGGAGATTGGGAATAGATGGAATTTCTATAGGACCCATTTTACTGACAGGATTTATCACAACTTTAGCTACTTTAGCGGCTTGGCCCGTTACTCGAGATTCCCGACTATTCCATTTCCTAATGTTAGCAATGTATAGCGGTCAAATAGGACCATTTTCTTCTCAAGACCTTTTACTTTTTTTCATCATGTGGGAGTTAGAATTAATTCCCGTTTATCTACTTCTATCCATGTGGGGGGGAAAGAAACGTTTGTATTCAGCTACAAAATTTATTTTGTACACTGCCGGAGGTTCTGTTTTTTTATTAATAGGAGTTCTGGGTATTGGTTTATATGGCTCCAATGAACCGACATTAAATTTTGAAACATCAGCTAATCAATCGTATCCTGTAGCCCTGGAAATAATATTCTATATTGGATTTCTTATTGCTTTTGCTGTCAAATCACCGATCATACCCCTACACACATGGTTACCAGACACCCATGGAGAGGCACATTATAGTACTTGTATGCTTTTAGCCGGAATCTTATTAAAAATGGGAGCGTATGGGTTGGTTCGGATCAATATGGAATTATTACCCCATGCCCATTCTATATTTTCTCCCTGGTTGATGATAGTAGGCACAATTCAAATTATCTATGCAGCTTTAACATCTCCTGGTCAGCGTAATTTAAAAAAAAGAATAGCCTATTCCTCTGTATCTCATATGGGTTTCATAATTATAGGAATTGGTTCTATAAGCGATACAGGGCTCAATGGGGCCATTTTACAAATAATTTCTCACGGATTTATTGGCGCTGCGCTTTTTTTCTTGGCCGGAACGAGTTATGATCGAATACGACTTATTTATCTCGACGAAATGGGCGGAATGGCTATCGCAATTCCCAAAATATTCACGACTTTCAGTATCTTATCAATGGCTTCGCTTGCATTACCGGGCATGAGCGGTTTTGTTGCCGAATTGATAGTTTTTTTTGGAATACTTACTAGCCAAAAATATCTTTTAATGACAAAAGTATTAATTACTTTTGTAATGGCAATTGGAATGATATTAACTCCTATTTATTCATTATCTATGTTACGCCAGATGTTCTATGGATACAAGCTTTTTAATGCCCCAAACTCTTATTTTTTTGATTCTGGACCGCGAGAGTTATTTATTTCTATTTCTATCCTTTTCCCTGTAATAGGTATTGGTATTTATCCCGATTTCGTTTTCTCATTATCAGTTGACAAGGTCGAAGCTATTATATCAAATTTTTTTTATAGATAGTTTTTGTCAATAAACCAAAATAAAAAACCTGATGATTTTTAAAATCGTTCATTGTACAAAAAAAGTCTTTTTCTGTTTTTAAGTTAAATAAAAAAATTGGAATTCTATATATAACCAGATATTTTTGACATTTTCGAGAACCATTTGAATCAAGTAATGGAAATGGAATGATTCAAATGGTTCTTGATGGTTTACATGAGGGTTTCATATATATATGTATGCTGCCCTAGGCTTCTAGTTGTCAAGTACCTTATTCAATTAGATGGTAATGTAAATGAACCATAACTATGTAACCCTATTCCTAATAGATTAACCCCAAAATAGCATATCCAAATTATAAGAAAGCCCATTGAGGCCACAATTGCAGAATTTACGCTTTCATAATTTTTATTTGTTCGAATATGTAAATAAATCGCAAATATGGTCCAAGTAATAAATGCCCAAGTCTCTTTTGGATCCCAATTCCAATAGGATCCCCATGCTTCATTAGCCCATACTGCTCCCGAAAGAATACCTATGGTTAAAAGGATAAACCCTAAACTAATAATACGATAACTCCATCGATCCAATTGTTGAATTAATTGATATCTGTAATAATTCTGAGAAGAAATCAAAGAAGTGTTTTGTAACACATTGTTTCTTTCATTCACGTATTGAATCTCACCAAAGGAAAACGACTCCGTTAATAAATTATTGCTTTTACTAAAAATCCTTATGAATTTTCGAAATGTAATGACTAGAAGAGCTAGTGATAATAATGACCCACACAAAAGAGCTGCATAGCCCAATACCATCATACTTACGTGCATCATTAACCAATGGGATTGGAGAGCAGGTACTAATATTGCGGATTGATGCATTTCGGTTAAAAGACCTGAAGTAGCGAAACCCTGGGTAAAAATAACACTTGGCGCCGTTATTGCGCTTAAATGGTTTTTTTGTTTTTTAAAATACGGAATCATATGAATAATGGAAAAACCCCACGAAAGAAAAATTAATGATTCATATAAATCGCTTAATGGTAAATGCCCAAAATAAATCCAACGAGTAACTAATAATCCTGTTATGCAGAAAAAAGTAGCTATCATCCCCTTTTCTGATGAATCATATAGTCCTACGATTTCATCGACAAATAAAGTTATCAAATGAATTGTAATTACAATTGAAATGATCGAAAAGGATATATGGGTTAATATACGCTCTAAAGTTGAAAATATCATAAAATTTATTAAAAAGGGGGCCTCAATTATAGGAATTGAAATAGGGAATTGAATTCATTATAGGGCTTACTCTTTTAGAAAAAGACATGCCGCTACTCGGACTCGAACCGAGATGCTCTAGCACTGCTTCCTAAGAGCAGCGTGTCTACCGATTTCACCATAGCGGCTTATTCGAAATCATAATAACCTATTTTTATTCAATCGTCGAGATTGAGGGGGTTAATTCAATATTTTTTAGGAAACATTCAAATTGATGACTAAAAATTTGTTTCAAAATTAGGCGGCATTTAATCTAAACGTTTTCGTTAATAATATTAATTATTCTTATAATAGTTTTGTTTTTTATTTATTTTAGGGTATCCGTTTTTTAACTTAACTAACAACGGGGTTTTTCGTTTCATAGTTTATTACTTTATGGTCTCCTGAAAATAAAACGGAACTTTTTGAACTAGATAATTTTGACTTCAATTCACGGATAGAACTAAAAAGTAAATTGATTATCGAGTCAAGTCGATGGGGAAGGTGATAATCCCCATCTTGAAAATGATAAAACATACCAAAACAAAAGGTGAAACCTTGTGCTTGCGTTTATTCTTTTTTCAAACAAAAGAATACCATTCACTTTTTGAATTCAGTAGACAACCGAATTATTATTTCTACTAAAAAATAACAAAACAAAATGAATTCCATTTTATATTGTTATTGATCAGGTTAAAACATTAGAGAATGGAAATAATTTTTTTTTATTAAATAAAAATGAAATAGTAATTTAGATTATTATCTATTATTATTATTAGATTAATATTATTTATAATCTTGATAACTTCTAAACTTTAGAAAAAAAAAACTTATAAATAAATTATAACAAAAATGAGACTCTTTTTTGAATTAGACCGATTCACATTGTTTAGTCTATTGTTTGATTATTTATTTGTCACACAAAAAAAACTTTTTGAGCTACCGGTAGAAAGAGATTTCGCTAACGAAAAAGCTTTCAATGCTGCCCAATACCCTTTCCTTTTCCAAATATTTTTACGAATACGTTTTTTTGAACTAGAGGTGCGCTTTTTTGGCACTGCCATTTTTAAATTATAATTGGTTCATCGGTTGGATGTGAAAGACATCTATTGTTCAAAATCAATTGTTCTTTACTATATCTCTAGCTAGCTATTCTCTAAATTACATTCCCCTCATCATAAAAGGTGTATGGAAAAATTGTCTAAAATATTACTAAGAACAATAAGATCTACTATGCCAAATAGAATAGATTGAGGTTGATAAAATCAAAAATACAAACAAAAGGGGTTGGGTCTTTGCTTTCTAGTTTTGTCATGTTCCATTCTTACATGTAATAAAATACATCGAAAGATTTAAAAACTCAATCCCTCTCCTGCTTAATAAAAAAAAATGTAATAAATTTTCTTTTTTTATTTTTTTATTATATTAATTAAATTGGTCAAGTTCGAAGAAAGGAATTTTCATTTTCAAACTCGAATGAGCCTAAGCCTAGTAGTTAATTGATTAAAATATACAAAATACTTTCTAAAAGCCATTTTTTTGCCCCTCTTTTTTATTTTACATAAAAAAAGTGTGGGATACCAAAGCATTTCCTACAAATAGCTTTTATTGTAATGGAAGACAATCAATTAGTTCTAAAAAAATTTCTTAATGATTGGGAATAGCCGAACCAAACTGCAATAAATTGGTTTTGTTTTATGGGAAATAGGTTTTATGAGTCAAGTTATGGGCCCTATGATTCATATTAAATACTTTTTTGCTGTCATTATTTATCCTTGCTCTATAGATATAAATAAATTATTGTAATACGTAATAATTAGACCGAAATTGCAATTTTTCGTTTTTATCTTCATAAAATTGGACTTAATAATTTTAATTTCATATTAACAATTCAATATTAATAATAAATTTCAATATTAATAATAAATTTAATAATAAACTAATAATAAACAAAGTACATATTTATTTTTCACTCGTAAATTGTTCATATCAGTAAATTGTTCATATCATTTGACTAACCCTAACTCTTCATCTTCATTTGAAATATTTGAAGTAGTTTGGAAAGATTCCGAATAATTAAACCTGGGAAATTCTATTTAAGTTTTATTTTATATATCTTAATTTTTTTTATTAATCGATCGCTTTCAAAAGAAAAGAAATAAGAACTGGTGAATCAGAAACAATTAATTAAGATAATTTTTTTATTTATTTTTATATGGAATATACATATCAATATTCATGGATCATACCGTTCATTCCACTTCCAGTTCCTATGTTAATAGGAGCTGGACTTCTACTTTTTCCAACGGCAACTAAAAATCTTCGCCGTATGTGGGCTTTTCCAAGTGTTTTATTATTAAGTATAGTTATGATTTTTTCAGCCCATTTCTTTATTCAGCAACTAAATAATAATTCTGTTTATCAATATGTATGGTCTTGGACCATCAATAATGATTTTTCTTTAGAGTTTGGCTGCTTGGTTGATCCACTTACTTCTATTATGTCAATATTAATCACTAGTGTTGGGATTATGGTTCTTATTTATAGTGACAATTATATGTCTCATGATCGAGGATATGTGAGATTTTTTGCTTATATGAGTTTTTCCAATACTTCAATGTTGGGATTAGTTACTAGTTCTAATTTAATACAAATTTATATTTTTTGGGAATTGGTTGGAATGTGTTCTTATCTATTAATAGGTTTTTGGTTCACCCGACCTAGTGCGGCGAATGCTTGTCAAAAAGCGTTTGTAACTAATCGTGTCGGGGATTTTGGGTTATTATTAGGAATTTTAGGTTTTTATTGGATAACGGGTAGTTTTGAATTTCGGGATTTGTTTGAAATATTCAATAACTTGGTTTATAATAATGAAGTTAATCCTTTATTTGTTACTTTATGTGCCTTCCTATTATTTGCCGGCGCAGTTGCGAAATCTGCTCAATTTCCCCTTCATGTCTGGTTACCCGATGCCATGGAAGGGCCTACCCCTATTTCGGCTCTTATACATGCTGCTACGATGGTAGCAGCAGGAATTTTTCTTGTAGCTCGGCTTCTTCCTCTTTTCATAGCTATACCTTACATATTAAATCTAATATCTTTGATCGGTATAATAACATTGTTTTTAGGAGCTACTTTAGCTCTTGCTCAAAAAGATATTAAGAGAGGTTTAGCTTATTCTACAATGTCTCAATTGGGTTATATGATGTTAGCTTTAGGTATGGGTTCTTATCAAGCTGCTTTATTTCATTTGATTACTCATGCTTATTCGAAAGCATTGTTGTTTTTAGGATCTGGATCTATTATTCATTCGATGGAAGCTATTGTTGGGTATTCTCCAGATAAAAGTCAGAATATGGTTCTTATGGGCGGTTTAAGAAAACATGTACCAATTACAAAAACTTCTTTTTTATTAGGTACACTTTCTCTTTGTGGTATTCCACCTCTTGCTTGTTTTTGGTCCAAAGATGAAATTCTTAGTGATAGTTGGTTGTATTCACCGATTTTTGCAATAATAGCTTATTCTACGGCAGGATTAACCGCCTTTTATATGTTTCGGATCTATTTACTTACTTTTGAAGGACATTTAAACGTTTATTTTCAAAATTACAGTGGCAAAAAAAGCAGCTCATTCTATTCAATGTCTCTGTGGGGTAAAGAAGGACCTAAAATTAGGAAAACAAACTTTCGTTTATTCGATTTATTAATGATTAAAAACAACGAAAAGGCTCCTTTTTTAAACACATATCGAATTGATAGTAATGAAAATGTAAGAAGCATGGTGCAGCCTTTTATTAGTATTACTCATTTTGGCACTAAAAAAACGTTCTCATATCCCCATGAGTCGGACAATACTATGCTATTTCCCATGCTTGTATTGGTTTTATTTACGTTATTCGTTGGGGCCATTGGAATTCCTTTCTTCAATTATGAAGGAATGGATTTAGATATATTATCAAAATTGTTAACTCCGTCCATAAACCTTTTACATCAAAAGCGAATCCATTCTGTCGATTGGTATGAATTTCTCACAAACGCAGTTTTTTCAGTCAGTATAGCTTATTGCGGAATACTTATAGCGTCCTTTTTATATAAGCCTGTTTATTCATCTTTACAAAATTTGAATTTATTTAATTCATTTGTTAAAAGGGTTCCTAATAAAATGCAAGTTTTGGGGGTGAAAATAATA